TTCAGTTCTATAGCTAAAGATCGTAGTTCTCGAACGAGCAATCGAAAAGATTCTGGAGCATCTTCTGGGTTAGATACTCTTCCTCCAATGATTGTAGCACCAAGTACTTCTTGACGAGCTCTAATATGATCAGATTTATAAGTAAGCATCTCTTGTAAAATATGAGCAACACCAAATCCCTCTAAAGCCCAAACTTCCATTTCTCCTACTCGTTGTCCCCCTTGCTTTGCCCTTCCTCTAAGGGGTTGTTGTGTAACAAGTGCGTAATGTCCACTAGAACGTCCATGGATTTTATCATCAACTTGATGAATTAATTTTAAAATATAGGACTTTCCTATTAAGACAGGTTGTTCAAAAGGATTTCCTGTTCTTCCATCAAATATTCTGCTTTTTCCCGGATATTCCGGTTCAAATACCCATGGATTTTTTGTTTGCTTACTGGCTTCATATAATTCAGAAAACACTAGCTTTCTCGAAGCCTCTTGCTCATATCTCTCATCAAAAGATGCTATTCTATAATGTCTTTTTAACAGATCTCCCGCTAACCCGAGCGAACATTCAAATATCTGTCCCACATTCATTCGTGATGGTACTCCTAATGGGTTGAAGACCATATCAACAGGTGTTCCATCTTGCAAATAAGGCATATCTTGTCTAGGCAAAATTTTGGAAATGATACCTTTATTCCCATGTCTTCCAGCTACTTTATCACCTACTTTGATTTCACGTTTCTGTGAAATATATACACGAATCATTTCTAAATTATAACTGGAACCCCCCCTTTTCCGGATCCATCTCACGTCAATAACGCGCCCTCTTCCGCCTATAGGTAATTTTAGAGAAGTTTCTTTTGCAGTGGATACCTGAATTCCGAGAATGGCTCTTAATAATCTATCCTCTGGAGCATACGAGGATTCGTTTGCCGTCTGAGGCCTTAATTTTCCTACTAAAATATCACCTGTTTCTACCCAAGATCCCAGCATCACAACTCCATTTCTGTCTAAATTGCGGAGTAAATGAGCCTCTAGATGTGGTATTTCCCTAGTGATTCTTTCAGGTCCTTGGCTTGTCATATGAGTCTGAATTTCATATTTCCGGATGTGAAAAGAAGTATAAATATCTTCATATACCAAACGTTCGCTAATCAGTACTGCGTCTTCAAAATTGTAACCTTCCCATGGCATATAAGCTACTAATACGTTTTTTCCTAAAGTGAGTTCCCCACCAACTGTAGCCGCACCGTCCGCTAAAATTTGTCCCTTTTTAATGCATTTACCTCGCGAAACCTGAGGTTTTTGATGCATACAAGTATTTTTGTTGGAACGTTGACAGATAACTAATGGAATACTTATAGTAGTGTCTCCGTTACTTGCAAAAATAATCTTGTGAGGATCAGTATAAATGATTTTTCCCTCGTGTTCGGCTATAGCGGAAACCCCCGAATCTAAAGCCGTTTGACGTTCCAGTCCAGTTCCAACAATGCACCTCTCGGACTGAGAAAGCGGAACTGCTTGGCGCTGCATATTAGAACTCATTAAAGCCCGATTCGCATCATTATGCTCGATAAAAGGAATGAGAGAAGCTCCAATAGAAAAATATTGGAAGGGAAAAATACTTCTAAGATGAATCTGTTCCCATGCAATAGTCAGGAACTCTTGACGGTATCGAGCTGGAACAACCTGTTCTTCCTGAATACTCTGATTCAAGGCCAAAGAATTTCCAGCTGCTATCCTATAATATTCATCTCTATTTGGTGATAAATAAACTATCTGTGCCTCCTTTTTTGATCTTTCAGATATTTCATAAAACGGACTCTTTATGGATCCCCAATGGCCAATCCTCACATGAATGGCTAAGGATCCAATAAGTCCAACATTGATTCCTTCGGACGTATCAATTGGACAAATACGTCCATAGTGGCTAGGATGAATATCTCGTATCCGAAAACTAGCAGTTTTACCCGTCAATCCTCCAGGACCCAAATAACTCAATTTTCGCCCATGAACAATTTGTGTCAATGGATTAGTTCGATCCAAAACTTGAGATAAAGGATGTAGGCCAAAAAACGATTCATAAGTGGTTGTTAATGAAGTTGAAGTTACCAAATTTTGAGGAGTCGGTATCAATTTATGACGAATTGCTCCAGATATAGTTCCTCGAACTGCGTTTTCTAAACGAACAAGAGCCAGTCCAAATTGATCCTGTAACAAGTCCGCTATAGAACGAATACGTTTATTTTTCAAGTGATTCATATCATCAAGTGTACCCATTCCAAATTTCATTCCGATCAAATGATCCACAGCAGCCAATACATCTCGTGGTAACAAAAATGTATTGTTCTGAGGTATATCAAGATTCAGTCTACGGTTCATATTTCGTCGACCAATCCTTCCTAATTCACATCTTTGTTGAAAAAATTTCTTTTGTAATTCCTTACATAAGGACTCAGAAAATATCGGATCCCCGCCTACACAAGCAAATTGTTGATAAAATTCCAAAATAGCACTTTCTTTTGACCCAATCTTTTTTTTCTCCTTATCATTTAGATTAAGGAAAGACAAAAAAATTTCAGGGTAACAAACATTATCCATAATTTCTCTTAGATTCGAACCCATAGCCGACGATAGAACTAGAATAGATATTTTTTGTTTCCTACTCACACGGGCCCATATCCTTGATTTTCTATCAATCTCTAATTCTGATCTCCCCCCCCAATCTGATATTATGGTGCTGGTATAGACAGAAATTCCGTTATGGTCCAATTCTGAACGGTAGTAAATACCAGGACTTTGCAATATTTGATTGATCACAATTCTGTATATTCCATTTACTATAAAGGTTCCCAGGTAATTCATTATTGGAATGTTTCCAATAAAAATGGTTTCTTCTTGCATATCTCTACCGGTTTTCCAAATTAATCCCGCGGGTACATATAATTCAGAAGAATATGTGAGTGATTCATACACAGCATTTCTTTCGTTTATCGAGGGTTCCACCAATTGATATCTTTCTACAAATAATTTAAATTCAATTTCTTGATCTGTGTCTTCAATTTTCGGAAACTTATGAAATTCTTCCGTCAAGCCCTCATTAATAAACCTACAAAATCCCTCAAATTGGATCTGACTAAATCCAGGTATTGTGGACATTCCCTCATTTCCATCATTCCAGAGCATCTTAATTTTCAGTTTCCCCTTTATCGAAAAATCCCATTATTAGCTCACTATTTATCGAACCATATGGATCGATTTCGCAATGATGGAATGTATATTCTGTTTACTGAATCACATGAAATTTTAGACAACCCCGTAAATGTACTTCATACGTATGAGAACGGAAATGAGACAGAGGAATGAAGAGCATTTTCGACGCAAGACAAGTTCGAATTTGCGACAGGTACAAATGGAAATGAATTTATAAAGCATTCCCAGAATAATTCCGTCACTTACACTTATGGAGTCTTATATAGAATATAAAAATTCATCCAACTTCTACCTATTATTATGATAATACGATTAGATTGATTGGGTACCAAAAAAATAAATGGATTCAGAATGAAATCGAATCTCTATGAATGAGATAAAGAAAGCCAGTAGTAATATAGTTTCCCCTTTAGTTAAAGTTAATTTTATTTCATGTTGAAAAAAAAAATTTCGGATTTTTTTACTTTTACTATATATAAATATAATTTTACTTTTACTATATATAATATTTTTACTATATATAATATATGGATTTATGGAATATGATTGAATTGCGTAATAGGAATAATATTTCCTAAGTAAAGTATATGCCGGTATAGCTATCCACATATCTCATCTCATCTTTTTTTTATAGCAATTTTGCTTGTGGCAACAGAAGTCAGGTCACACTATATCATAATTTCCACTTTTTCTATTGTATTATAGAAAACGAAAAAAAAAGCACGACGATTCCCTATAAGGATATGGGATATGTACATAAAAAAGACTCGTCCCGGTATATGTGTAACAATTTTTGTTTTTGGGGTGTGGGTTTACATATACACATATCATATATATTGTTATATTTGAATTGATTTGTTATGCCAGTAAGGAAAGGCAACAATTTGAGATACAAATTGAAGAACTTTTCACTAATTCAAAAAAAAAAATAGTTAATGGTTCCAATTTGCACTAAATTTTTCAGTCTGTGACCGAAAATCCATTTTTTACCTTCTCAATGGAAAGAGAAGGGGAGTTTTTAAGGGGTGTGATAACCAATCAAAGAGAATAATTGGATTGGATAAAAAAAAATAAAAGAATTAGTAATAGAATCTTAGTAAAAGAATATGGATGAATACTCTTTTTTTACCTATTTTATATTTTTTTTTGAGATTTGGATCGGATTTGGCGACATGGCCAAGTGGTAAGGCAGGGGACTGCAAATCCTTTATCCCCAGTTCAAATCTGGGTGTCGCCTGATCAACAAAAAACGGGGGATTTCTTATTCTACTGATTTAATTCGACGAATTTTGTCCCCGGAGCCGGAGAAGTATAAGCCTATCGATAGTTTTTTTTCTCAAAATTTGGTCCTTGGGTGTGGCTCAAACCGATACAAATAGGGATGAAGTGAGTCTTACTTAGTAATATGATTGACTCTCACTATTAAACTATTAAAAAAAAAAATAGTGAGAGTCAATTCTGGGATTCAGAACGACGAAAATCAGAGGTCGAAAGTATCCAAAGGTTCCTAAAAGACAATCCATTTTTCTCCTAGGATTGAAGAAGAGATTGTACGAAAGAGTATCAAGAATTCCTAATTATTTTTCACTACCATTACTAAAATTGTGTCTACTGACTCCATATGGAATTAGATTGGATAGGCTGATGGGAAATCCATTTAAGAGTTGTGGAAAGGATTGAAGAAACTTTGTATCCAGACTCACGAGGGTCTCTGAGTAATCAAACATTCAATCAGGATAGTCGGTCAACTCTTATTTTTATAGAGTAAAAGTAAAATTATAGAGTAAAAGTAAAAGTCGAAAAAAAAGGGTAACAAACAATAGGTCTTAGTATTCCCACATGTTTCATTTCATTAGGATAGAAGTATTCCTTTGCTATCTAATTTTTCAAGAAAAGGTATGTGTATCATATCTGTACTTAATACTTATACTTCAAAATTCTACCAGAAATCTTAGAATATTGTTACAAGTAGATTCATTGGATTGGTTCATTAATATTAATAGCTTTAAGTCAGAATTATATTTTGACTCTGCCCCATTAATTCCACTATGATTATTGATCAATAATTAAATAATTCCTTCATAGAGATAGGAGACATAATTCATATGGATATTGTAAGTCTCGCTTGGGCTGCTTTAATGGTAGTCTTTACATTTTCCCTCTCACTCGTAGTATGGGGAAGGAGTGGACTTTAGGGAGGGGTACTACTAGTTTTTTAATTTAATTGTATGAATTGTTTAATTGAGCGTTTTGCGAAGCTTTTTCTTTTTTAAGAATGTCTCTGTTTCAAAATTATACTGAAATACAGTAATGAATAATAAAATACAATAATGAATAATAACCATTCGATCAAACAATGAATGATTACTTTACTAATGAATGATTACTTTACTATAGTTCTATTTCGAAACTCAAATCTACGCATGATAGGAAAATTTTTTCAACCGGATTGGATTCTTCCTAAACATTCTATTTTAATAAACCAGTTCTTACCAGAATTATGGATATTACAATGAACAAAAACCAGAAATGGGTTTTTATTTTTTTCTTTATTTGTTTCCCTCTTTTTTGACTTTTACTGTTCTAAGAGAACATAAAGTCGTTCCGCTAATCTAATTAGATTATGGCAATACATACTTTCTATTGGAAGTGACTAGTTGTTGTCCAAACCAAAGAAAAGAGGTTCTACACATAAGAAGATTAGATCCTTCTTTCGTTGCACGATTCACGTATCGTGTATTTCACCTTTCTTTTAGACTCCTCTCCATTCCATTTTTTATGCTTAAGACATGAGATGTCTTAAGCATAAAAAATGGAATGGAGAGGAGTCTACTCTATTAACCTATTCCCTTTTACAAATCTGAATAAATTATCATAGAATAGAACTCCGCGGATCGTGTTTTCTGTTAATGGATCAAGCAATAGCTTCTTGTGGTGGGAAATCTAAAAAAAGAAAAAGATTCTTTGGTTTCGTTTTCTTTTCTCTTTTTTTATTTATTTTGAAATTTTTAATAGATTAGTATACGCCCGTATTATTCTTGCTCCATTGATTCTTTTGATGGATCTCAGGATCTATCCTATATAAATAAATTCTAAAATAGGTTAAGAATTAGAACAGTTGGCCTTCGATTATTTTGGATCGATCGAAATACACACAGGTAAATGTAGCAAAAAAAAAAGAATTGGGCTGCTATTTTGATGTACTATTTAGATATACATCTAATCCACGTACATACATATTGTATATTGATCTAGATATTAGATATGGGCTTTTTTTTATAGGAAAAAGTCTATATCCGTATACAATACAACTTTCTATGAAAATAATGAATATGATAATATATACTATATAATAGTATATAACTATACAATACTATCTAGGCTTAGATACTACTATCTCAGATACTTATTATCTCAGATACTTATGATTCCAGCCAGATCATTTCGTTTAAGACTTGAAGTTTGAATTCCTTTCTTCAATCATTGATAAGAACTAATAATTCAAGTTTCAATCAAATTAGTCATTTTGACTGACTGTTTTTACGTAGATGATAAGTAAAAAAGCAGTAGGAACTAGAATGAACAGTGCAGTAGCAATAAATGCGAGAATATTTACTTCCATAATCTCATTTTTTTTTACTTCGCAATAACTCGGGATCTAATCCCATAGAGATGAGAAATTGGATTCCTGTAAATTCATGGGGATGAATTGCATCCTGATGATACTGAATCGGATCAGTATTATGAATAACAATATATGATCTATCAAATAAATTCATCGTCGAGAATTGAATAGTATAACATAGGAAGATCCTTTATCTATACTAAATCTGAAAAAGGATTCTTTATTGGATCAAGAAATTTACATCTTTTTCCACTTTTTATTTTCTATTTCTATAAATAACCCAACCCTATCGTCTTACCTATATATTCCTCCTTCGTTATATTATACTTATACATACAATTATGAGGTATTATATGATTGGTATGGTATTCTATGGATGACACACAGATCCAAAGAAAAGAGTAGGAGTGAGATGGAAAAAGGACGAGTTAAGTAGAAAAAATCGAATATAATTCCAATGAATTTAATAAAAAGGAGTGTTACTCGTTCTCCTCTTTTATTTTATTAGTATTTCTTCCTTCAATTGGGACTGGAACTGGAAGGCATACATAAAAAATTGAGTGTGCAATTTAGTTTATTTGAATGAAAATGAGATGGATTGTTTCCAATTAGTCATTGAGGATACCCCCCCCCAAAAAAAAAAGTTGGAGCTCAAAGGGGTTTTCATTTATCCTGACAAGTACTCTGTCGAGGCACTTATGTTAAGTTCGTTGTGCCTCGTACGATAAACGAATACAATTTGCATATGTACTCCGTTAAAAAGGGTACTCTTTTCTATTTTATTCATCAAGAATATTGAAAAACAAAAGTGGACAAGTATCTCTTAAATTCAAATAGTAAAGTAAATATAAGAATACTACCGATTGTACAAATCTAACTATTATGTTATGTCTCTCTCTTATCAATCGGCACTAATGAAAGAAATGGAAATTCCCGTATTTGTCTGATGATAAATACGAAATAAAAACAAAAGAAATAGGGATCCCGCTGGGTATTAGCTCTTGCTCCCTCTTTCTTTTTTCACGTTAAATAAATGGATAAATTTATTTAACGGATCGGATCCTAGATCCTAGTTCGGGACTGACGGGACTCGAACCCGCAGCTTCCGCCTTGACAGGGCGGTGCTCTGACCAATTGAACTACAATCCCAGCGAGGTGTATGGTATACATATTCTTAATGGTTTTATTCTTAATGGTTTTAAAAAACCATTTTATTTTCTTCGTCGTGTTGTAAGAGAGACATGAATGATATACTAACTGATATTATATACACATAGATATGGACTATACTGAAAGTAACACAGAGATATGGACTATAGTCAAAGTAACACAGATTACTAGTAACCCATGTTTTTTTAGTGCCAAAAATGGATAATCAACCTTTCAACGAGAAAAAACTATTTTTCTTTTCATAATCTTTGATTATGTATTACCAATCTAGAGTCTTAGAAAGATCAGAATGAATCAGAAAAACATGGATACATAAGAAAAAATGCTTGATCCGTAAAAGAGAAGGATTCCATTTTTATGGAGGACAAATTTCTTATATCATTGGTTATATCATATTTATGGAGCGGCGAATTTTTGGGCCGAGCTGGATTTGAACCAGCGTAGACATATCGCCAACGAATTTACAGTCCGTCCCCATTAACCGCTCGGGCATCGACCCAGGAAGAATTCATTTTAGGCTTATGGATAATCCATAATCAACTTCCTTTCGTAGTACCCCCAGGGGAAGTCGAATCCCCGCTGCCTCCTTGAAAGAGAGATGTCCTGAACCACTAGACGATAGGGGCATATCCGCCCGACTGTCATCATACTATGATGATAGTATGTATAGTTTTTTGGAATTGTCAATATAATCTAATGATATGACTAAATCCGAACACTCTTTTCTACTTTTGTGTTATGATTCCATAGAATTTTTTATTGGATGGGAATAAATGAACCGTCCAATTTTCATTTATTTATTTATTTTTTTGCTTTATTTAATTTGTATTTATATAAAATACTATATATAGTATAGCGAATATAGCGAAAGGAGGTATAGGATTCTGTCCGTTCAGGCAGTGATTGGTCCAGCATAACAGAAAAGGGTGTAAAAACTCACTTAATTTCTTTTCTTCTTCACTCATTAATTTTAACTTAAAACTCGTTGCTTCCTTCATTGTTCAGATAAAATAGGCCATGCATAATCACTATCTCACATTAAGTCAGAAAATTCAAAAACGATAGAAATTCTCTTTTTTACTTTTTTATAAAAATTCGGTTCAGGGTACGAATACCTTCATCACATAATTCAATAAAATCTATTGAATCTATGTCAGTGTCAGATTGGTACATGTATCAATCGAGTAAATCTCGTTTTGATTGGTCAGTAAAAGGAAACAGGCGGGGTCGGTCTTGAAACAATTCATTGCATTATTAAAATAAAATTGACCCGCTTCACTTTTTGAGGGTAAATCGAATTGATCCTTTACTTTATAAATATAAATGAAACCCCTATGTATATGATATGTACATGATATATACATATATTATTTATATTTGTTTGCAGTATGCAGTGTAGTAGACTCATAATGAAAATGGATATAATTCATGAATTGAATACAAAGGGCCCTTTTAACTCAGTGGTAGAGTAACGCCATGGTAAGGCGTAAGTCATCGGTTCAAATCCGATAAGGGGCTTTTTTCACTAAACTAAAGTTTTAGTCTTCGTTTTCGGTGTAGAATAGAGATATTCTTTTTATTTGTAAAAAGCAAATGGTAACCACCATTATAATGACTTTTTATTATTACGATTTTTATTATTACGAGTTATAGTTAGAAAGTTTATTAAAAAATGAAACATTATTAATTATTAATTCATTATTATTAGTTACTATAAGTATAAATAGTAACTAATAATTGTAGTTATTAGAACTAGTCTACCCTCTCCTGTAATGAGAGAGTAGTTTTTTTCATGTTTAATTATTAAAATTGTTGTTTGTTGACAGGAATATTCTAGAATTAGATGTCCAATTATTTTTATGAAATGTCCAATCACTATTATGAATTACCAAACCAAAGTATTCTTACTTCTCCATTGTTCTTATCAAACCCAGCATAAAATTTTAAATAAAGAAAAAGTAAGTGGACCTAACCCATTGAATGACGACTATATCAGCTATTC